GCCTTCTAATTCTTTAAGAGGTTTATCTAAAAGATTCGCAATATGACTAGGAAGACGTTTCAAATACCATACATGAGTTACAGGACATGTCAGTTTTATGTATCCCATTTGATATCTTCGTATCCGAGAATCCACAAATTCAACTCCACATTGTTCACAAAATTTCGGGTCTTCTTTTTCATCTCCGATCACTCGATAATTTCCACAAGCGCAAATTCCACTCTTTATAGGCCCAAAAATCCTTTCACAAAATAATCCATCTTTTTCCGGTTTATTGGTTTTGTAATGAAAAGTATAGGGTTTTGTCACCTCTCCAACTATTTCGCCATTAGGTATTTTTTTAGTGGCCCAAGCACTTATTTGCTGAGGAGAAACTAATCCAATTCGGAGTTGTTGATGTTTATACCGATCGATCATATAAGAAATTTTGTGATTCATTCCGATTAAACTTCCTTCCTATTAATCTGGAAATTCTTCTCAGATACAAGAAAATGATTCAGTTCCAGAGCCAAAGATCGTAGTTCTCGAACAAGTAATCGAAAAGATTCTGGAGCATCTTCTGGTTTAGGTATTGTTCCTCCAATGATAGTGCTACCCAGTACTTCTTGGCGAGCTCTAATATGATCAGATTTATAAGTAAGCATCTCTTGTAAAATATGAGCAACACCAAAACCCTCTAGAGCCCAAACCTCCATTTCGCCTACCCGCTGTCCCCCCTGCTTAGAACGGCCTCTAAGGGGTTGTTGTGTAACAAGTGCATAATGTCCACTAGAACGTCCGTGTATTTTATCATCAACCTGATGAATTAATTTCAAGATATAGGGCTTTCCTATTATCACAGGCTGTTCAAAAGGATCTCCTGTTCTTCCATCAAAAATCCGGCTTTTTCCTGGATACTCGGGTTCAAATACCCATGGATTCGCTGTTTGCTTACTGGCTTCATATAATTCAGAAAACACTAGTTTTCTCGAAGCTTCTTGTTCATATCTCTCATCAAAAGGGGCTATTCGATAATGTCTATCTAGCAGACTTCCCGCTAACCCAAGTGAGCATTCAAATATCTGTCCTACATTCATGCGTGAGGGTACTCCTAATGGGTTGAAGACCATATCCACGGGTCTCCCGTCTTGCAAATAAGGCATATCCTGTCTAGGCAAAATTTTTGAAATGATACCTTTATTTCCATGTCTTCCAGCTACTTTATCACCTACTTTGATTTCACGTTTCTGTGAAATATATACACGAATTACTTCTGGGTTATAACTTGAACCCCCCTTTTTCTGAACCCATCTCACATCAATAACTCGACCTCTACCACCTATAGGCAATTTTAAACAAGTTTCTTTTGAAGTCGATACCTGAATGCCAAGTATGGCCCGTAATAATCTATCTTCCGGAGCATACGAGGATTCTTTCGCTACCTGAGGCGTTAATTTACCTACTAAAATATCACCCGTTTCAACCCACGATCCTAGCATCACAATTCCATTTTTGTCTAAATTTCGGAGTAAACGGCCTTCTAGATGCGGTATTTCTTTAGTGATCCTTTCAGGACCTTGGGTTGTCACATGCGTCTGAATTTCATATTTCCGTATGTGGAAAGAAGTATAAATATCATCATATACTAGACACTCACTAATGAGTACCGCATCTTCAAAATTGTATCCTTCCCATGGCATATAAGCCACTAATATATTTTTCCCCAAAGCGAGTTCCCCACCAACTGTAGCAGCACCATCCGCTAAAATTTGTCCCTTTTTAATGCATTTACCCCGCTGAACCCGAGGTTTTTGATGCATACAAGTATTTTTGTTTGAGCGTTGATACATAATTAATGGAATACTTAGAGTATCCCCATTGCCCGATAAAATTATCTTCTCAGTGTCAGTATAAAGGATTTTTCCTTCGTGTTCGGCTATAGCGGGAACCCCCGAATCTAAAGCCACTTGGCGTTCCAATCCAGTTCCAACAATGCACTTTTCGGACCGAGACAGTGGAACTGCTTGACGTTGCATATTAGAACTCATTAAAGCTCGATTCGCATCATTATGTTCGATAAAAGGAATTAGGGAAGCTCCAATGGAAAAATATTGGAAAGGCAAAATGCTTCGAAGATGAACTTCTTTCCATGCGATAGTCAAAAATTCTTGGCGGTATCGAGCTGGTACAGCCTGTTCTTCTTGAATGCCCCGATTAAGGGCCAACGAATTTCCTGCCGCTATCATATAACATTCATCTTGACTTGGTGATAAAAAAAGCATCCGTATCCGTGCTTTTTTTGATTTCTCAAAGAGTTCATAAAATGGACTTTCTAACGACCCCCAATCACCAATCCTGGCATGAATTGATAAAGATCCAATAAGTCCAACATTGATTCCTTCAGACGTGTCAATGGGGCAAATACGCCCATAGTGACTAGGATGGATATCTCGTATCCGAAAATTAGCAGTTCGCCCTGTTAATCCGCCAGGGCCCAAATAACTCAACTTTCTCCCATGAACTATTTGTGTCAATGGATTAGTTCGATCCAAAACTTGAGATAATGGATGTAATCCGAAAAAGGATTCATAAGTAGTTGTTAACGGAGTTGAAGTTACCAAATTCTGAGGAGTAGGTAGCAATTTATGCCTAATTGCTCCGCCTATAGTTCCCTTAACTACATTTTCTAAACGAGCCAGAGCCAACCCCAGCTGGTCTTGTAAAAGATCCGCTACAGAGCGAATACGTTTATTTTTCAAATGATTCATATCATCAAGTGTACCCATTCCAAATTTCATCCCGATCAAACGATCGGCAGCTGCTAATATATCTCGTGGTAACAAAAATATATTGTTCGGAGGTATATTAAGAGTCAGTCTCCAGTTAATATTTCGGCGACCAATCCTTCCTAATTCACACCTTTGGTGAAAGAATTTTTTTTGTAATTCCTTACATAAGGATTCAGAAAATATTGGATCCCCACCTACACAAGAAAATTGTTGATAAAACTCCAAAATAGCATTTTCTTTTGACCCAATTTTTTTTTTCTCCTTATCGGTCAAGAAAGATAAGAAAATTTCAGGGTAGCAAACATTCTCTAGAATTTCTCTTAGATTCGAACCCATAGCTGATGATAGAACTAGAATAGATATTTTCTGTTTCCTACTCACACGAGCCCATATTCTTGCTTTTTTATCAATTTCTAATTCTAACCTGCCTCCCCAATCTGATATTATGGTGCCGGTATAGACCGAAATCCCGTTATGATCCAATTCTGACTGGTAATAGATACCAGGACTTTGTAATATTTGATTGATCACAATTCTGTATATTCCGTTTACTATAGAAGTTCCAAGGGAATTCATTAAAGGAATGTTTCCAATAAAAATTCTTTGTTCTTGCATATTCCTACTGGTTTTCCAAATTAATCCCGCGGATACATATAATTCAGAAGAATATGTAAGTGATTCATAGACAGCATCTCGTTCTTTTATCAGAGGTTCTACCAATTGATATGTTTCCACAAATAATTGAAATTCAATTTCGTGCTCTATATCTTCAATTTTTGGAAATTTAGAAAGTTCTTCGATTAAACCCTGATCAATAAACCGATAAAACCCTTCAAATTGTATCTGATTAAATCCGGGTATTGTGGATGTTCCCTCTTTTCCATCCCCGAGCATCTTTTGTGAATTTCCCATTTATCCGTTTATTGAAAAAATCCCATCCCATCTCTCATTCTTCACCGAATCATATCCATAGAATTCGATCTAGCAATAATGGAATTTCTATTCTGTTTACTGAATCACATGAAATTTTATCCAACTCCAAGATATATGGAATGTATGAAATACGTCTGAACGGAGACTAGATTCAATTGGAATTTTTTATAAGAAAGAGATCCAAATGGAACAGAATTGAGAAATACCACTGGAACTTATGGAGTTTTGTAAAGACTAGAAAAAAAAGTCATTTCATTTTCACCTATGATATTACATAGTCCAATTCGATTGCATACCATAAAAAAATGTATTCATGATTGGATCTGTTCGAGCGGATAAACATATAATAAATAGAAAACTTTTTTTTTAACCGCTTTACTTTTTTATGTATTTATATTTCATTGTTCAAAAAAATATTTGCAGAAAAGCGATTGATTTTTACCTATTTTGATATTTTGAATAGAATATTTAGAATATCATTGAATTGAAGTAGGTAAGAAAACTTGTGTTTTTTTATTTATTAATTTTGTTTATTATTAAAATAAAAAAGAATGCACAGATATATATATGTCTCTTTTTCTTCTTTTATTGTGGTACAGTTTTATTTGGGACAGCACATGCTGTGCTCTATCAAAAATTCCATTTTCTCTTCAATGTATTCAATGAAAAATGAAAATACAACAATTTATTGAGAATTACTCCTCAAAAGCATCCCTAGAGAGATAAAATACCCCATTATAGAGCTATAGCTCTATAACACAACGTAACGTATGTTCTGATTCTGGGGTTTACATATACTCATCATTACTGTTATAATTGAAATTGAAGAACATTTATTTTTAATTGAAAAAACTCAATATAGATTAGTTATAAATCCATTTCTAATGATTTTCTTATATTATTAGATATTAGAAATAAAATAGAAATAAAAGAAATAAAAAAATGTAGATTTTAATTCAAAAATGGTCATGAATTTACAGTCAATAGTTAATGGTTCTGATTTGTACTGGATTCTATATTTTGTGACTGAAAATCTATCTCTTTTTTTTTTCAACTCCGAAAAAAAAAAGAGAAAATTTGTTGAATCTAGTTTCTATCGTTTTGGCGGCATGGCCGAGTGGTAAGGCGGGGGACTGCAAATCCTTTTTCCCCAGTTCAAATCCGGGTGCCGCCTCAACAACAGACTTTAAATCCCCTATTATAACAAACGTAGGAAACACGACTCTTGATACTTTCTTTTCGTGATTCTAAGCCCCTGTCTGGCTCTCGAGGTTCTATTCTCTAACCAAAAGTTTTGCCTATCAGATTCAAGGAAAACTTAAAGTAGTGGAGGGAAATCCGTCTGAGTCTTCAATTAGATTGGATAGCCAGAGAGGGAATTCAATTAATAGTTTTGGAAAGGACCTAAGATACTTTGGATACAGACTCATCAAAGTCTCGGAATGCTCAGACATTCAATCAATATTAGATTAGATGCGGAATTGCCTTTCGTTTTACTCCCAAAAATAAAAAACGATAAAAGAAAGAAAAAGTCTTATTTTTTCCACATGTGAGTAAGCTTCCTTGGATACTTTGAAAAGTGTCTGTTTACTTGTGTTTACATCTTGTCGATTCTACTAGTTATTCTATAATAAGAATAACTCATTATAAGATAAGTGGATTTTTTGGAGTAGTTCATCAATGGTGACCAAATACCTCTCCCTTTTTTTGACTCTGCACCAGTGATTTCACTATTATTAGTGAACAATAATGGAATAGTTTCTTCATATTCATAGAAATAGGGGACAGAATTCACATGGATATAGTAAGTTTCGCATGGGCTGGTTTAATGGTAGTTTTTACATTTTCCCTCTCTCTCGTAGTGTGGGGAAGAAGTGGACTCTAGAAGTACTCCTAATTGCGGTAATAATCAAACTCTATCAACCTGTATCAATTGTTTTAGTTTTCTAGACCGGTCGGCAATTTTTTTTTTTTAGATTTTTTTTGAGAAATTGGATTTATGTTTTGTTTTATTGACTCATTTTCTATTTTTATATCAGGGTTTACACCGTTAACCATTCATGGGGTAACCCCTTTTCGAAATCTGAAGAAGTTTCCATCGAATTCGGATTATCTGTATTAAATGGATCAATACAAACAAATGAAATTGAGACAGTATGTACATTTAATATTCTATTTCATTTATATTGACATTTATAAAGAAAAAGAGAGATATAGGTGGATTTCTTTATATTAAAATATTGCACTTGTATCTTTATACATTACAATAACCATAATGGCTAGTATGGTAGAAAGGGATCTCTTTCTACCATACTAGCGGGCCCTTTAGGATACTACTATACCACTACTGAGTCTAATGCATTCCTTTCATTTAAGACGATAAATTGAAATCCCTTTTTTTCATTGATAGTAAAATTGTATTCAAATTAATTATTTTGACTAACTGTTTTTACGTAAATTATAAGCAAAAAAGCAGTAGGAACGAGAATGAAGAGTGCAGTAGCAATAAATGCAAGAATATTGACTTCCATAATTTAATCGTTTATTATTTATTTTTTTTCTTTGGAATATCTCGGGATTTAATCCCATAGAGACGAGAAATCTTTCGCTTGTAAACTCACTCGGATGAATTAGATTTCGATGATATCGAATGAAAGAAATATCATGAATAACAATATCGGAGCTATAAAATCGATTCATCGTCAAGAATTTAATAGTATAACATAGGAAGATCTTTTATCCACACCGAATACATAATGAGATTCCTGATCCAATCAAAAAATATTTATTTATGATTCTTTTTCCCCGCTTTCTTTTCTACAACCTAGTACTTTACTAGTACTTGTACAATCATCTGATGACGTATCATAAAAAACCTTTTCTACTTCGATTGTTTACAAAAAGAGTTTCTAAAGAACCTTAAATAAACAATAGAAATAAAATAGAGAAAACAAGTACGAAGTTCAATTTGAAATTTTAATTTTTTTTAAGGGTCTATCATCTTTTTAGAAAACAACGAAAAGGAATGTGATAAAGACGAGTCCCAGTAAAAAAACTCAACTATTCCAGAATATTAACTATAGATTAAATTATTAAATATTAAATTAAATTTTATTACGAGTTTTTTCTTCGATATCGACTCTAATCTTTAAAAAGAACATATTTATTAGTTATTAGGGAAGACTAATTTTATCTTTATTTTTTAAATATCCTCTTTTCTTGGTTGGATTCGAACTATTTTAAATTTCTTGACTTCATAGAAAGAAAAGTATATATAGGTACTCTTGGCAAACGTATTATACGCTATCCTATTCCATTTTCCTACATCGAGTTAATGGGAGATTAATTGACAAAAAGCAGAAACCCCGTACAGTATCTATTTCTTGAAGTGTTGAATGCTCTCAATAATTAGAATTATACTAATTTACATATGTCTCTCTACCATCAATTGGTGCTAGTTAAAATAATGGAAATACCCCTTTCTTTTGCTTGATGAAAAAATAAAACAAAAAGATAAACGAAACCATTTTTACCCCCTTGCCCAGAAAAAAAAAGGGGAGTTTATGTCTTTTTTTTTTTTTGAATCCGCCGGGACTGACGGGGCTCGAACCCGCAGCTTCCGCCTTGACAGGGCGGTGCTCTAACCAATTAAACTACAATCCCATGGAAATCAAGTGGGTAGCTTACATATTCCTTCTTATGATTTCATTTTAATCATTTCAATTTTAGATTCAAAATTGTGTTTTGTAACAAAGAAAGTCACAAGTGATATATTGATAGCTATATGGATATCACTTTA